ACGCTATTTGACATTTTTTTACTTATTTTTAAATTCTTATAATTTCTTTCTTTTAGCTTATTTTTTTTTTAATAATTTAAAAGAGTTATTTAGGTATTTAATCATTTTTTTCCCCTCTTAGATTTTTTCGCTATAATAACATTCAGAAAAATTAAGCCGAATTATTATTTTATGCCAATCGATGAAGATTTAGATAAATTACTTGATAATTTACCTTTTTTTATTCAAGAACATTTAAACAGTCATTTGAAAAAAGAAAAGCTTATTGAAATTGTCATGGATTTAGGAAGACAACCTGAAGCACGTTTTCCCACTGGGCCAGAATATTTATCTCAAAAAATTATATCTTGGCAAGATATTGATTATACAATAAAACGAATTAGTAAGTTTAGTAATGAAAATCGTGCTGGTATTGAAAGAACTCTTCATCGAATAAGTTGCATTCGAAATAGGCAATTTTTAATAAATGGATTAACTTGTCGAGTTGGTCGAGCTGTTTTTGGGACAATTTCTATAGTTCGTGATTTGCTTGAATTCGAACAATCTATTTTGATATTAGGAAAACCGGGTGTAGGTAAAACAACTATTATTCGGGAAATTGCTCGTGTTTTATCTGAAGAAATGGAAAAACGAGTTATTATAGTTGATACATCTAATGAAATTGCTGGTGATAGTAATATTCCTCATTGTGGTATTGGACGAGCTCGTCGAATGCAAGTATCAAAACCAGAGTTACAACATCAAATAATGATTGAAGCAGTTGAAAATCATATGCCTCAAGTTATTATTATTGATGAAATTGGAACAGAATTAGAAACCCTTGCGGCCCGAACAATTGCTGAAAAAGGTGTTCAACTTGTCGGTACAACTCATGGAAATTGTTTAGAAAATTTAATTAAAAATCCTTCATTATCAGATTTAATTGGTGGTATTCGACATGTTACATTAAGTGATGATGAAGCTAAACGACGAGGAACACAAAAAAGTATTTTAGAACGAAAAGCTTATCCTGCATTTCAAATTGCCATTGAAATTAATGAACAATCTTCTTGGACTATTCATGAAGATGTAAAAAATTCAGTTGATCTATTATTACGAGGAAATATTGGAATTGGGCAAGTTCGTCAAATTTCTAAGAATGAGAAGACATATATTAAGTATCAAAAGTTTCAAACACATTCTTTATTTAAACATTCTAATACTTTAAAAACTATTGTTTCTTTAACTCAAAATAACTGGGTAGCTATAAATAAATCGGATGAAAGTAAGTTTCATAATTTAAAAGCTAAAAAATTAATAATTTATCCATATTCATTATCAAATAATTTACTGAAAGAAATTTTAGTAAAAATGAGATTCAAAGTTATAATAACAAAAGAAATTAAAAAGGCAAGTATAATTATTGGATTAAAAAAACAACTTAGACAAAATTTTAAATTAAAAAAATTAGCACAACAAAGAAATATTCCAATTTATACAATTAATCAAAGTAGTATTTATCAAGTTGTAAAATTAATCCATTTTATTATGTCATAAATATAAATGATAGTTTATATTTATGATAACTAATGATGATTAAATTAAAATTTTATATATTAACCTGTATTTCTATCATTTGATTAAAAGTAGGGGAATTTAGGTTTGAGTGAACTAATTAAATTTTATAAAATTTAAAAACACTTGCTTATTTTTGAATACTAATGTTATACTGAATATGTCAATTCACAACTTTTTAGAAACAAACAGTATAGTTTTAAAATTAAATATTGCTTTCCTAAAAAGTTAAAATTGGAAAACTGTTAAAAATTTGAGTGTTTAAAAATTTCAAATTTACTGTTATACTGTTAGGTAGCTCTATTTAGTTATTTAGTCGGGATATAGCTCAGTTTGGTAGAGTACCTGCTTTGGGAGTAGGGTGTCGTAGGTTCAAATCCTACTATCCCGATGGGGCTATCGAATAAAAAACAGTAATTTTTTTCATTTTTAAAACTCTAAACATTTTTAATTAATATACTAAATAATAATAAATAATTTATATTTCATATAGAAAAATGGCTGTTAGAGATATCTTAAATGAGTTAAGAATTCAAATATATATCTTTGTTGAAAAGTATACAATAATATTAGC